TATACTATATAGCGTGAGTTTGTAACACTATATATGAATAAAGATTTGAACTAGCTTATAACGCCGATCGAGCCTTTCCTGAGTTTAGGGGTTTGACAGAAATATTGGACTTTTCGGCTTTAAGGGGGTAGGGGGGTTTGCCGCGCGCGAGGCCAGGGGGGAATCTCAGTAATAATATGGGGAAAAAGAATATTATTATGTACCTGAAAGAAAAGAGTGTAATTCCTGCATGGGCCTGTGCTACTCCATTCATGATTTCCATTCCTTTCCATGATGTAGTTCTACCTTCTTGTTTAATGGTTACCCCCACTGGAAATGGAAAATGAAATCCACTAAAAAAAAAAAAGAACCAAATGCCTATAAATGAAGTTTACTTGGGGGGTGCTTGCTAATTAAGCACTCCACCATTAACTTATGCCAGGATAGTTCACCAGTTGGGGAGTATATAGTATTATGGCCCTGAAATAGGAACCAGATGCCAGTAATAGTGCAAGTTGTGCGACCCCCACAATTATTGTCCCTGATCGTTCAAGCATGATGTATCTTAAGATATAGAGTATTGATGGTTTCTCACTGCCCCGTAGGGGCAATATAAATCTATATGAGTTTTAGAGTAATGTTAGATGAGGGTAAGCTATGCGGGTGTAATCTTTATGTTCCGGCCCATTTCTTAAAGAATTTTCAGGTGAATATTTCAGTTGTGCCGATGGGGACTATGCTATTGACATTTGGGAGTAGTAAAGGTATAACCCATGCTGGGATTAAATATCATGCAGTGTGCGAGACCATCGTGTAAAATTATGCATACGTATGTACTATAACATAGTGTTGAGTTATGCATAATATGTACTAGAACATAGGACATGTATGTTAGTAGGACACTTTCTGTTACAGAAGATAGTTTACTTTAGAATCCTAGCTTTGGGGGCTAGGGGTGGGAGTTAAAATCTCTCTCTTCTGGCACTCGGGGGGAGTCTAACCCCCAATTTCCGGATTACAAGACCGGTGCTTTAAACTGTTAAGCTACAAGGGCAGTTAAAGTTAAGTAATTTGTTCTCTAGTCATCCTGTTAATGGATAAAAGATTAAAAATAGGGAGAAGTAAAATAGGGAGGCGATTTGGCCGAGAATGATGAATGGGTGCTCGACTGGTATGCCCCCGATTCAGGTAAGGATAAAGAGGTCTGCTACAAGGGCTCAGAATAAGAGTTGGGTTAGTGGGCGGAAGGTTATTCCTTGTTGTTTTGATGTGTGAAGTAGCGGGACCGCTACTAGTACCAGGATTGAGGAGAATAGTGCTAGAACGCCACCTAGTTTATTAGGGATGGCTCGTAAGATGGCGTAGGCGAATAAGAAGTATCATTCTGGCTTAATATGTGGGGGAGTTACTAATGGGTCAGCGGGGATGAAGTTTTCTGGGTCTTTAAGCAGGCTGGGTGCAAGTGTTGTTAGAGATATTAAGGCTATAATGAATAGTGCGAATCCTAATATATCTTTTAGTGAGAAGTATGGGTGAAATGGGATTTTGTCGGGGTCGGAGTTTAAACCAATTGGGTTGCTAGACCCTGTTTCGTGTAGAAATAGGGTATGTAGTACGGTGGCTGCAATGATTATAAATGGGGTGAGGAAGTGGAATGCGAAGAATCGGGTTAGTGTTGCGTTATCTACGGAAAAGCCCCCTCAGACTCACTGCACAAGTGAATTTCCCACATATGGGATTGCTGATAGCAGGTTTGTAATTACTGTGGCGCCTCAAAATGATATTTGTCCCCATGGCAGGACGTATCCAACGAATGCGGTTATTATCACTAATAGTAGTAGGAGCACTCCAATGTTCCAGGTTTCTTTATGGAGGTAGGAGCCATAATATAGGCCTCGTCCGATGTGCAGGTAGATACAGATAAAAAATAGAGAGGCTCCGTTTGCGTGTAGGTTTTGGATAATTCAGCCGTTGTTTACGTTTCGGCAGATGTGGACTACGGATGAGAAGGCAGTTGAGATGTCGGAGGTATAATGTATAGCTAGGAATAGCCCTGTTACGATTTGTACTATCAGGCAAATTAATAGGATGGAACCGAAGTTTCATATCGCGGAAATATTAGAGGGGGCTGGGAGGTCGATGAGTGCGCTGTTAACTATTTTGAGTAGGGGGTGTGTTTTTCGGGTGATCATGCAGTTCTTATAGTTGAGTTACAACGGTGGTTTTTCAAGTCATTAGTCCTGGTTAGAGTCCGGGTAAGAATTTATGATGTGTCCTATTGAGTTAGTTGGGCTTAGCCTACTTGTTGGTGTTATTGGGGTTATTACTTGTCCTTCTCCATACTATGCGGCGCTGAGTATGGCGTTAGCAGCGGGAGCCGGGTGTACTACGTTGGTTTGGCATGGTGGTACGTTAATTGGGTTGATGTTATTTTTAATTTATTTGGGTGGAATGTTAGTAGTTTTTGCGTATTCGTCAGCTTTGTCGGGTGAGTTATACCCTGATACATGGGGTAAAGGGGCGGTCAAGTTTTATGTTTTAGTATACTTAGTTGGGTTTGGGATTGTGAGTTTGCGGCTTAAGTATTTTGATGGGGGGTGGCGGGGCGTAGTGGATGAGTATAATGAGTTTTTTGCTCGGCCTGGGGATATTGGGGTGGGGTATGTGTACTATGAGGGAGGAGGTATGTTGTTGGCGTGTGCTTGGGCGTTGTTGTTGTGTCTTTTTGTGGTGTTGGAGTTGACTCGGGGTTCTAAGCGAGGTGCGCTTCGGGCCGTTTAGGTTATGGTTAATAGAGCAGCGGCTAAGACTATAGAAATTAGGTAGGAGGCTGTATAGACCTTGACGGTGTCTTGGCCGGAGCTATCGAAGAATGAGGTCAGACGATGGTGTGTTGGATGTAGTGTTTTGGGTCCGATTTCTAGTCATTGTCGGTCAATTTTAGTGGCTTGTTTGCCCATTGTCAGGGTGAGTTTCGGCATGGCTCGGTGGATAATGTTTGGGAAGAATCCTAATATATTAGAGAATTTGTATAGTGCCAGGGTTGGGGTAATTTTGATTTGTTTGGAGGTCACATTAGTCATTACTAGGGCAATAATGAGTCCTAGAATTGTAACGATTAGTGCGGCTAGTTTTATATGTGGGGGTATGGTTATAGTTTGGGTTTTTAGTGGTAAGAAATTTGAGGTGATGATTAGTCCAGAGATAATGCTTCCTCAGGCCAGGCGTTCGATTGGTGCGATTATTGTTTTATGATTTTCATTGATTGGGGATAGGGCGGGGAATCGTGGGGAACCTATAATTACGAAGAAGACAATTCGGAGGCTGTACACTGCTGTGAAGGATGTGGCGATTAATGTTAGGGCTAGGGCTCAGGCGTTTAAGTGGGAGGTATTTAGGGCTTCAATGATAGCATCTTTTGAGAAAAATCCTGCTAGAAAGGGGGTCCCTGTTAGGGCTAGGCTGCCGATGATGAGGCAGGAGGTTGTGAATGGTATTAGTTTATGTAGTCCTCCTATTTTTCGGATGTCTTGCTCGTCGTTTAGGCTATGAATAATTGATCCCGAACAGAGGAATAATATAGCTTTGAAAAAGGCGTGGGTGCAAATGTGGAGAAAGGCTAATTGGGGTTGGTTAAGCCCGATGGTGACTATTATTAGTCCCAGTTGACTTGATGTTGAGAATGCTACGATTTTTTTGATATCATTTTGTGTTAGTGCGCAGGTGGCAGTGAATAGGGTTGTGAGGGCCCCTAAGCACAGACAAGTGGTTAGGATTAATTGGTTGTTTTCTATTAAGGGGTGAAGGCGAATTAATAGGAAGATGCCCGCAACTACTATTGTGCTGGAGTGTAGTAGGGCTGAAACTGGGGTTGGGCCCTCTATTGCTGAGGGCAGTCACGGATGTAGTCCAAATTGGGCGGATTTTCCAGCTGCTGCCAGTACGATCCCCATAAGGGGGACTGTTAAGTCTAAGTCTTTGGATAGGAGGAAGATTTGGGGAAGTTCTCATGAGTTGAGGTTTATTGCGATTCAGGCAATTGCTAGGATTAGTCCGATATCTCCAACTCGGTTATAAAGGACTGCTTGGAGAGCTGCTGTATTGGCGTCTGCTCGGCCGTGCCATCATCCGATTAGGAGGAAGGATATAATACCTACGCCCTCTCACCCGATGAACAGTTGAAATAGGTTGTTGGCGGTTACCAGGATAATTATAGCCATTAGAAATAATAGCAGGTACTTAAAAAATCGGTTTAGTTGGGGGTCAGAGTGTATATATCAGGATGCAAATTCTAGAATAGATCAAGTAACATATAGGGCAATGGGGGTGAAGATTAGTGAGTAGCTATCAAATTTGAAGCTTATGCTAATATCAAAGTTTGCGGTGTTTATTCAGTTTCATGTAGTGATAACGGTCTCTGTTCCTTGATCTAGGAAGATGATGAGGGGAATCATGCTGATGAAGAATGCAGTAGTTACGGCAGTTTTGGCATGTTTGGTAGCCCAGGTTTGGTTGTGGGGCTTTGGATTGAGAGTTATTATGATGGGTCATATAAGTACTACTAGAGTGAGTAGTAGGGAGGTGGTTGCAATGGTATTTAGCATAGCTACTACTTGGAGTTGCACCAAGAGTTTTTGGTTCCTAAGACCAACGGATGAGCTATTATCCTTTAGGAGCCTGGGTGAATGAGCCGCAGAGTTTAACTACGGGGGTAAAGGATTAGCAGTCCTTACTGCTTCGGGCCTCTTTCGGCGGATAAGAGGAGTTTAACCTCTATTATTAGAATCACAATCTAATGTTTTATATTAAACTATATCCACAAAATCATCATCCTCACATCACTTCTGGTTTTACTATGAGGAGGATTACTGGTGCCAGGTGGAGAAATATAAGTAGGTGCTCTCGTGTGTGGGAGGGTGGGAGGTTGGTGATATGTTGTGGGAGGGGACCGCGTTGCGTCATCAAATACAGGTAGAGAGAGTAGGCAGCGGTAATTAGGATTCCTGCCCCCGTTATTGTAAGGGTTCGAGGGGATCAGTTAAATAGGGCTGTAACGATTATTAGTTCTCCTATTAGGTTTGGTAGTGGGGGTAGTGCCAGATTTGCTAAGTTAAAGATAAATCATCAAAGGGCACTAAGTGGGAAGATAATTTGTAGTCCTCGGGCTAAAATTATGGTTCGACTGTGGGTTCGTTCGTATGTGGTATTGGACAGGCAGAATAGGGCAGAGGATACTAGGCCGTGGGAGACCATAAGTACTAATGCTCCGGTAAATCCCCAGGGAGTTTGAAGTAGAATGCCGCAAGCTACTAGCCCCATGTGGCTTACAGATGAGTAGGCGATTAAGGATTTTATGTCTGATTGTCGAAGGCAAATGGTACCCGTTATAAAGACTCCTCAGAGGGCCAGTATAATAAAGGGGTATACTAGGTCTTTTGATATGGGGCTGAGGATGGCTATTATTCGTATTATGCCGTATCCCCCAAGTTTTAGTAAGACCGCTGCTAGTACTATTGATCCTGCTACTGGGGCCTCTACGTGGGCTTTTGGTAACCAGAGGTGGATGCCATATAGGGGTATTTTTACTAGGAAGGCAATTAGGCACCCCGCCCATCAAAGTTTGTCTCCTCAGGAGTTTGGGTCCATTGGCGGTTGGATATATTGGATAATAGGTATTGATAGGGTCCCTGTGGTGTGGTGTAGTATTATTAAGGCTACTAGCAGTGGTAGTGAGCCTCCTAGGGTGTAAAATAGGAAGTATGTTCCGGCGTTTAGCCGTTCAGCCTGATTGCCCCATCGGGTGATGAGAATTAGGGTTGGGATTAGGGTTGTTTCGAATATCACGTAAAACATTGTGATTTCGGTAGCACTAAATGCTAAGATTAGGGAAGTTTGTAGAGTGGCCAGAAGAGTAATAAAAGTCCGTTGTCGGTCTGTGGGCTCTATTTTAATGTGGTGCTGACTGGCCAGAATTATAAGGGGGAGAAGTCAGCAAGTAAGGACTAACAGGGGGGCTGATAGGGGGTCTGTGGCTATGTATAGGTTGGCAGTTGCCCACCCGGTTTCGGAGGACCACTTAATTAAGATAAAGCTAATTAAGGCGATTACTATACTATGGACGGTTATATTAGTTCATAGTCATTTTGGCGGAGAAAGTCAGATTGTGGGAAATAGTATGAGGGTTGGGATTAGAATTTTTAACATTTTAGTAGGTTTAGGGCTTTAATTTGGTTTGAGCCGTGGGTTCGGGTTGTGGCAATCAGTAGGGCCAGGCCTGCTGCGGCCTCACAGGCTGAGAAGGCTAGTAGGAGAATAGGGGCTGCAGAGAAAGCGGTTGATTCTAATTGTAGCGTTCATAGGGCCATGGCGATAAATAGAGATAGTATTATTCCTTCCAAGCATAGTAGGGCCGATAGGAGGTGGGTGCGGTGGAATGCCAGACCTGTAAGTCCAAGGGCAAATGCTGAGGTAAAGCTGAAGTATACTGGTGTCATAAGGGAATCGCGGACTTAAACCGCGGTTTTCTGAGCCGAAATCAGAGGTCTTTGTTTGGACTAACTCCCTATTCGGCTCATTCTAGTCCTCCTTGTACTCACTCATAGATTAGGCCTAGTGTAAGTAGGATAAGGATGGCTACGGCCCATGTTAGGGTGCGGAGGGGGTTTGAGAGTTGAATGGCCCAAGGTAGTGGTAGAAGGAGGGCAATTTCTAGGTCAAATAGTAGAAATAGGATAGCCAGTAGAAAAAATCGTAAGGAGAAGGGTAACCGTGCTGAGCCACGTGGTTCGCAGCCGCATTCGTAAGGGGATAGTTTTTCGGCATCGGGGCTCTTAAGGGGGAGTCAAAATGCTACTATGGTAAGAATTAATGATAGTGCTGCAGAAAGGGTTAATACGGCCGTAATTGAATTCACTATCTTTCCTTGGATTTTAACCAGGACCGGGTGATTGGAAGTCACTTGTACTTTTTGATACTAGAAAGATATGAGCCTCATCAGTAAATGGAGACATACAGGAATAGTCATACTACATCTACAAAGTGTCAGTATCAGGCGGCTGCTTCGAATCCGAAGTGGTGACCTGACGTGAAGTGGTATTTGATTTGTCGTAATAGGCAAGTGGCGAGGAAAGTAGAGCCGATGATGACGTGTAGTCCGTGGAAGCCTGTTGCTACGAAGAATGTTGAGCCGTAGACTCCGTCTGCGATGGTAAAGGGGGCTTCATAATATTCTATAGCTTGAAGGGCTGTAAAGTAGAAGCCCAGTAGAATTGTTAGGGTGAGGGATTGAATTGCTTGTTTACGCTCTCCTGCCATAATACTATGGTGGGCCCATGTGACTGTGATGCCCGATGCCAAAAGAACTGCGGTGTTAAGGAGTGGGACTTCAAATGGGTCCAATGTTATAATTCCTGTTGGGGGTCAACACCCTCCTAATTCTGGGGTAGGGGCAAGGCTGGAGTGGTAAAAGGCTCAGAAAAATCCTAGGAAGAAGAATACTTCAGAGGTAATAAAGAGGATTATACCGTATCGTAAGCCTTTTTGTACTGGTGGTGTGTGGTGGCCTTGAAATGTGCCTTCTCGTACGATATCTCGTCATCATTGATATATGGTCAAGATCAGTAGTACTAGGCCTAGGGTTATAAGTACAATATTATGGAAGTGGAATCAGATTGCTAAGCCTGATGTTATAAGAAGGGCGGCCACTGCGCCGGTTAGGGGTCAGGGGCTCGGGTCTACTATGTGGTATGCGTGTGCTTGGTGGGTCATTATACGTTTTCTTGTAGGTAGAGGCTTAGTAATAAGACAAATACATAGGCTTGAATAATGGCTACTGCAATTTCTAGTAGTGTTAGTAATACTAGTAGTGTGGCGGTGAGTATAGCTACTGTGGTTATTGTTGGTGCGAGTGTGATAGTTGCGGTCGAGATTAGTTGGATTAGTAGGTGACCAGCTGTTAAATTGGCTGTTAGTCGTACGCCTAAGGCCAGAGGTCGGATAAATAGGCTAATTGTTTCGATAACGATTAGGATGGGGATGAGTAGGGCGGGGGTTCCTTCTGGCAAGAGGTGGCCGAGGGCTGCTGTTGGTTGGTTTCGTAGTCCAATAATCACAGTTGCTAGTCATAGTGGGACGGCTAGGCCTATATTTAATGATAGTTGGGTTGTGGGTGTAAATGTATAGGGGAGTAGTCCCATAATATTTAGTGTAAGAATAAATATTATTAGGGAGGCCAGGATCATGGCTCATTTGTGTCCTCCCTGGTTTAGTGGTGTTAGCAGCAGTTGTGTAAATGTTTTAATAAATCAGCTTTGGAGGGATATGAGTCGATTGTTTTGGTGTCGGCTAGTCGGGGTGAGGATTAAGATTGAGGGTAGTGTAAGGGCAATGGCGATTAGGGGAATTCCCAGGTATGTAGGGCTTATGAATTGGTCGAATAGGTTTGGTGTCATGGTCAGTTTCAGGTGATTGATTCAAGTTTTTTAGTGTCTGGGGTTGTGATTTCATTTGTGAAGTTATAATTTAATACTTTATTAGGGAGTACTGTTAAGAAGATTAATCATGAGAGTGCAAGAATTATGAACCATGGGTCTGGATTTAATTGTGGCATGTCACTAGAGGTGGTTTGGGGCCACCAATCTTTAGCTTAAAAGGCTAATGCTTGTCCGTTTAGCTTTCTAATGAGGCGTCAAGTATTAGTGAAGATCAGCTTTCAAAATGTTTTAATGGGACGGCCTCTACGACGATGGGCATGAAGCTGTGGTTTGCGCCGCAGATTTCTGAACACTGTCCGTAAAATACCCCGGGGCGAGAGGTAATAAAAGATGTTTGATTGAGTCGTCCTGGGACGGCATCCATTTTGACCCCTAATGCGGGAACTGTTCAGGAGTGTAGGACATCTTCAGCTGAAACTAGTACTCGGATGGGTGATTCTATTGGAATTACCATTCGATGATCTGTTTCTAGCAGGCGGAATTGGCCAGGCAGAAGGTCTTGTGTTGGGGTTATATAAGAGTCAAAGGCCAGGTTTTCGTAGTCGGTGTATTCGTAGCTTCAGTATCATTGATGTCCGATAGCTTTCACGGTTAGATGTGGGTCGTTGACTTCGTCTATTAGGTAGAGGATTCGTAGGGATGGGAGGGCAATTAAGATAAGGATCACTGCGGGTAGGATAGTTCATACAATTTCAATTTCTTGTGAGTCTAAAATGTATTTATTAGTAAGTTTAGTGGTTACTATTACAACAATAATGTATAGTACTAGAGTGCTAATCAGGAAAACAATTATTAAGGCATGGTCATGGAAGTGTAGAAGTTCTTCTATTATAGGGGAAGCTGCGTCTTGGAATCCCAGCTGAGAGGGGTGTGCCATTAAAGCTTTAAAGCCTGGGGATACGCAGGGTTTTAACCTGCAATTTCGTCTTGACAAGGCGATGTAGTGGTTTATACTAGTGTCCCGTTAAAAGAAAGTGGCAGAGTGGTTATGCAGCTGGCTTGAAACTAGCTTATTGGGGTTCGATTCCCTTCTTTCTCGTTAATTTGAACTTGTACAAAGGCCGGCTCTTCAAATGTGTGGTAAGGGGGTGGGCATCCATGGAGTCATTCTACGTTTGTAGGGGTTAGTTCTACGGAGAGAACTTCTCGTTTGGCAGTAAAGGCCTCTCATAAGATGAATAGGAATATTACAACTGCTACTAGGGAGATAAGAGAGCCAATTGATGAGACAATATTTCATAGTGAGTAGGCATCTGGGTAGTCTGAGTACCGTCGTGGCATGCCCGCTAGCCCTAGAAAGTGTTGTGGGAAGAAGGTTAGGTTGACACCTACGAATATTGTGCTGAAGTGAATTTTTGTTCATGTGCTGTGCATTGTGTATCCTGTGAATAGGGGGAATCAGTGTACGAAGGCTCCCATGATGGCAAATACTGCCCCTATTGATAGAACATAATGGAAGTGGGCTACTACGTAATAGGTGTCATGCAGTACAATGTCTAAGGATGAGTTGGCTAATACGATTCCGGTTAGCCCTCCTACGGTGAAGAGGAAGATGAAGCCTAGGGCCCATAGTAAGGGGGTTTCTCATTTAATTGATCCTCCATGTAGGGTAGCAAGTCAGCTAAATACTTTTACACCCGTAGGGATTGCAATGATTATTGTTGCTGATGTAAAATATGCTCGAGTGTCTACGTCCATTCCTACTGTAAATATATGATGGGCTCAGACAATGAAGCCCAGGAGGCCGATAGCTATTATGGCTCAAACTATTCCTATATATCCAAAGGGTTCTTTTTTCCCAGCGTAGTAGGCTACGATGTGGGAGATTATCCCGAATCCTGGAAGAATTAGAATGTAGACTTCTGGATGTCCGAAAAATCAGAAGAGGTGTTGGTAAAGAATTGGGTCTCCTCCTCCTGAGGGGTCAAAGAAGGTGGTGTTTAGGTTTCGATCTGTTAGAAGCATTGTGATACCGGCAGCCAAGACTGGCAGTGAAAGTAGTAGAAGGACAGCTGTAATTAAGACGGCTCACACAAACAGGGGAGTTTGATACTGTGAGATTGCTGGAGGTTTCATATTAATAATTGTTGTGATGAAGTTGATGGCTCCTAAAATGGATGATACCCCTGCAAGATGTAGAGAGAAGATGGTTAGGTCTACGGAGGCTCCTGCATGTGCCAGGTTTCCGGCGAGGGGTGGGTATACAGTTCATCCTGTTCCTACCCCCGCTTCTACCCCAGAAGAGGCAAGTAGAAGTAGAAAGGAGGGTGGCAGTAATCAGAAACTTATATTATTTATTCGTGGGAATGCCATATCTGGTGCACCAATTATTAATGGGATAAGTCAGTTTCCAAAGCCCCCGATCATGATGGGTATTACTATAAAGAAAATTATTACGAAAGCGTGAGCAGTAACGATGACATTATAAATTTGATCGTCGCCTAAAAGGGCGCCGGGTTGGGCTAGCTCTGCTCGAATTAGGAGGCTAAGGGCTGTGCCGACTATTCCGGCTCAGGCACCGAATACTAGATAGAGGGTGCCAATGTCTTTATGGTTGGTTGAGAAGAATCAGCGTGTGGTTGTCACAGGTAGGGTGGTCGAGAGTTTAGGCGGTGGATTGTAGCTCCATAAACAAAGGTTCAAATCCTTTTCCTATCAAGTTCCGTGGTGTATAACATTTCGGATTGCAAATCCGAAGAAGCAGGTTAACGGCCTGCCGGGGCTTTCCCCGCCTTTTTGAAGGGAGGCGGGGAAAGTAGATGAATGCTCGCTGGCTTGAGCGTCTAGCTGTTAACTAGGAGTTTGTAGGATCGAGGCCTTCTCATCTAGAAAGGCTTTAGCTTAATTAAAGTGTCTGAGTTGCATTCAGAAGATGTGGGATAGAGTCCCATAAGTCTTATTCAGGGACTAGGAGATTTTCACTCCTGCTTAAAGCTTTGAAGGCTTTCGGTCTAGGTTATCCTAAGTCTCTAGTTTATTAATGCTTGAGCTAATGGGGTTAGGGGCAGTAGTGTTAGGGTGGAGGCTATAAATGTGGCGAGTGGGGCGGAGCTTTTTTTGGTGTTTAGACGTCAAGGGGTGAATGAGTTATTTGTGTTAGGGGCGGTTGTTAGGATTATGGTGTAGCATAATCGTAAGTAGAAATAGAGACTTATGAGTGAGCTGAGTGCCAGGGTGACGGAGGTAAGGGGAAGGCCTTGTGCGGCGAGGTCTTGTAGGATTAATCATTTTGGTATGAATCCGGTTAATGGGGGAAGTCCGCCTAGGGATAGGAGTGTTAAGGAGGCGATGGCTGCTATGGCGGGTGCTTTGGTTCAGGCCACTGCTAGTGTGTTGATTTTTGTTGCAGATATTAGTTTGAAGATTAAGAAAGTTGCTGATGTCATAAAAATGTATGTGATTAGAACTAGTATTGTTAATTGTTGGTTGAATTGTGAAATTATAACGATTCATCCCAGGTGGGCGATTGATGAGTATGCTAGGATTTTTCGTAGCTGTGTTTGGTTTAGACCCCCTCAGCCTCCGATAATTACTGACAGGAGTCCTAGGGCAGTAAGTAGTTGTGGGGGGGCAAATTGGGCTATTTGAATAATTAGTGCGAATGGTGCTAGCTTTTGTCATGTGGCCAGGATAAGTCCTGTGGATAAGTCTAGTCCTTGTATGACTTGAGGTACTCATATGTGTATTGGGGCTAAACCTATTTTTAATGCTAGTGCTATTGTAATTGCGATAGTTGAGAATGGGTTTGTTGTGGAGTAGATATCTCATTCTCCGGTGATTCATGCGTTGGCTGTACTTGCAAAGAGGATGGTTGCTGCGGCGGCAGCTTGGGCTAAGAAATATTTGATGGTGGCTTCTGCTGCTCGAGGGCAGTGGGATTTAGCTATTAGTGGTAGTATTGCTAGTGTGTTTATTTCTAGGCCCATTCAGGCTAATATTCAATGGGAGGCGGATATTGTTAGGATGGTACCTAGAATTAAGCTGGTGAGTAGAATCAGGGTGATGAAAGGACTCATTTGGTAAGAGAAGGGTATTATCCTACATTTTTGGGGTATGGGCCCAAAAGCTTTATTAGCTTATCTTAACTAGAGAGTGGTGTAACGGGAGCACTTGGAGTTTTGATCTCCATAATATGGGTTCGATTCCCTTCTTTCTAAGGAGTCGGGAGGATTTTAGCCTCCATGTGTCACTCTATCAAAGTGGTCCTTGGGCATTCAGGCACGATTCCTGTCATTTTATATTTGTGGGGGTAAGCCGCTTAGTGATACGGGTATTGAGGTATGTCATAGGATGAGGGCTGTAGCTGCTGGGAGGAAGCTCTTTCATGCTAGATGTATTAATTGATCGTATCGGAATCGAGGGTATGAGGCTCGGACTCACAGGAATGTTATTGCTAAGAGAGCTGCTTTTATTATGATTACTGCGGTGGTTATAGGGGGGAAGGGGTTGTAGGTTGTACCTATAAATATTATTGCTGTAAATGTGTTTATTATTAGGATGTTGGCGTATTCGGCTAGGAAGAATAGGGCAAAGGGCCCTCCAGCATATTCAACGTTAAACCCTGATACAAGTTCTGATTCCCCTTCCGTTAGATCAAAGGGGGCTCGATTAGTTTCTGCTAACGTTGAAATATATCATATTGCGGCTAGGGGTCAGGCTGGAAGGGCAAATCATGTTGTTTCTTGGGAGGTGATGAATGTTTGTATGTTGAAGTCCCCGGAAAATATAATTATAGCTAACAGGATTAGTCCTAGGCTGATTTCGTATGAAATGGTTTGTGCGACTGCTCGTAGGGCTCCGATTAGTGCATATTTTGAGTTTGAGGCTCACCCTGAGCCCAGAATCGAGTAAACTGCTAGACTAGATAGGGCTATAATAAATAATGCACCTAGGTTCAGGTCTGTTAGAGCATGTGGTATGGGTAGAGGGGATCATATTATTATGGCTAGTGTTAAGGCTAGTGTAGGTGATGCTACGAATAAAAATGGGGAGGAAGTTGATGGGCGAACCGGTTCTTTGGTGAATAGTTTTGCTGCGTCTGCAAGCGGTTGAAAGATTCCCCATGGTCCAACTACATTTGGGCCTTTTCGTAGCTGTATATATCCTAAGATTTTTCGTTCGACTAAGGTTAGAAAGGCAACCCCCAGTAGTACTGAGACAATGTAGGTTAAGCAGTGCAGGAGTTGCAGTAGGGCGGGTATCAGTATTAAGGGGAGGATTTGAACCTCCGGTAGAAAGGACTTAGGTCTTTTGCAATTACCGGGCTCTGCCACCTTAATAATCTTATCTAGATTGTAGGTGATGCTCCCCTTATTTGATTTAGTTGTTTTCATTAAGTTGGGGTGGGGCATATTAATATCATGGGCCCCCTCTTTCCGGTCCTTTCGTACTAGGAAAAGTAGCGTTACAGATAGAAACTGACCTGGATTGCTCCGGTCTGAACTCAGATCACGTAGGACTTTAATCGTTGAACAAACGAACCCTTAATAACGGTTGCACCATTAGGATGTCCTGATCCAACATCGAGGTCGTAAACCCCCTTGTCGATATGGGCTCTAAAAGGGGATTGCGCTGTTATCCCTAGGGTAGCTTGGTTCGTTGTTCGGCAGATGCCGGATCTTCGAGGTCAGAAGTTCTGTTATTTAGAGATGTTTCTCTTGATTTTAGGGGATTACCCCATCTGCGCGGTAGCTTTATTTTCTTCCGCGGTCGCCCCAACCAAAGACTGAGGACCAATTACTATTAGATTAACGGATGTTAGGGGTTACTGATATAGGTGGTCGGATGTCTTAAGTTCCAAAGGGTCTTCTCGTCTTGTATTTTTATGCCCGCTTCTGCACGGGCAGATCAATTTCATTGACTTGAAAAGGGAGACAGTTTAGCCCTCGTCTTACCATTCATACAGGTCTCTATTTAAAAGACAAGTGATTGCGCTACCTTCGCACGGTTAAAAATACCGCGGCCGTTTAAAATTTTCACTGGGCAGGCATGACCTCCAATACTTTGATTTTTGCAGGAGGCGATGTTTTTGGTAAACAGGCGGGGCTCGTGTTTGCCGAGTTCCTTCCTTATCTTTTAGTCTTTCCTTTAATAGCCTTCCGGTGTTGGGTTAACGATTGGGTTGTGTGGGTATTTCTTGGTGTTTGTTGTAATCACATTTCCCTCTGTGGTTTGGGTTCGGGTAATTGCTAGTGGTTGGTTCGGACTAGCGTACACGTAGGCTCGGGAGAAGGGGGTTTAAACTCCTTCTTATTACTCATTTTGGCATTATCTCTTCCATGTGGGCATGGGGAGGCCTAATAGAGTTAGGGGTCTTAGATTTAATATTTAAATAATAGAATTTTGTTTTGCTGGAGCTTTAACGCTTTCTGTTTAGGTGGCTGCTTTTGGGCCCACTAGAGCAGTATGTCTTGTTTAATATAATCTTTAACCTCCTGGTGAGGTTGTATTCTGTTTCATAAGGGCTGTACCCCTTAGGAATAACTCTCGCATGTTTCTCTGGCTCCTTAAATTGCAAGCTGTTTGGGTTGGTTCGAGTTGCTCGAGTAGCTTGGGGGTTTAAACTATTTGAGTTAAGGAGTGCGAGGCTGAACTCATATTCATTTCTTAGGCAACCAGCTATAACTAGGATCGATAGGTCTGTCACCTCTACTCGGAGATCTTCCCACTCTTTTGCCACAGAGATGGGTTGGCCCTGGTTTACAGGCTGTCTCGGAGTAGCTCACCTAGTTTCGGGGTCTTGAACTAAAGTTCGCTTTGCTCGGGTTGGGTGGCTAAATCATGATGCAAAAGGTACGAGGGTTAGTCTCTGCTTTGTTGTGCTTTAATGATTTGTTTCATTTCTCTTTCAGCGTTCCCTTGCGGTACTGTTACTATGGCTCAATTGTGTGCCTTTTCTGTCTCACATACTAGGGCGGTAGAATGTTTTAGTTCGTGTTGTGGTGGTTTAATGGTGGGTTATTAATGTTGTGTGTTGTTTGGATATTTAGGCTAGCTGTTTGGCTCAGGGCGACCCATTTTGCGTGGGTATCTTTTCCGTGTAAGGGAGATGTATTGGTTATTACTACGCCCTGCTTATTCCAAGTGCACCTTCCGGTACACTTACCATGTTACGACTTGCCTCCCCGTGAGGGCGGTATATGTTATTATGAATGTTTTGGTGTGTGCCTGGGGAGAGTGACGGGCGGTATGTGCATGTCTCAGAGCCTAATTCAAAAGAACTCTCTATTTTCTTTTTACTACTAAATCCACCTTTGTGACACAGTATTTCAGGGTGTCGTTCGTATGCTCTGTTTTAGAAAATGTAGCCCATTTCTACCCACTCCGTACGCTACACCTCGACCTGACGTTTTTGGGTAAATCAATTTTGCTCACTGTTGTGCCTTTACAGGGTAAGCTGACGACGGCGGTATATAGACGGTGCGAGACAAGGAGTGGTAAGGTTTAACGGGGATTATCGGTTTTAGAACAGGCTCCTCTAGGTGGTTCTGAGACACCGCCAAGTCCTTTGGGTTTCGAGCTGTGGCTTGTAGTACCCTGGCGAATGTGCGGTAGCACATATAAGGTTTAGGGCTAAGCATAGTGGGGTATCTAATCCCAGTTTGTTTCTTAGCTTTCGTGGAGTCAGGTGATTTTTGTTTAAAGCTACTTTCGTGTTTGGGCTTCTTACTCTCAAGGGGCGTATAACAGCTTGGAGAGTCTTTTGGCTTTATTTTTATTTTCCCCCTAACCACTCTTTACGCCGTGCCTATCAACTGGGGTCTTTCGTATAACCGCGGTGGCTGGCACGAATTTTACCGGCCCTTTTAGCCCTGACTAAGTCAAGTTTTCACTTATGGCTTAATGTAAATTACTGCTGAAATCCCTTGGGGGTGTGGCGAAGCAAGGCGTCGTGGGCTGAGGCTGTAAGGGCTGTGCCTGATGCCTGCTCCTCATCTCCGGGCGGGAGAAACTGAGGGCATTCTCACGGGGGTGCGGATACTTGCATGTATAAATTAGGCTAAAGCTGATAGTAAAGTCGGGACCAGGCCTTTGTGCCTGCGGAACTTTTTAGGGTTCAATCTTAACATTTTCAGTGTTGCGCTTTAAATTTAAGCTACGTTGGC